TTGTGACACAATGTAATAAGTGCGAGAATTTTGCTGCTTCGCACCGACATTGTCATTTAATTTTTTTTTGTTGTCTTTGATGTGGGTATAAAGGTCTTTTTAGTTTCGGGGTTAGTTAAAAAGAATATAGTGCTGATTAGTTATGTGTGGGGGAGGGGGGTTAAATTCTTAAAAAAAAAAAGTTAATGTTTTTTTCGTTTTTTTTTGATGAATTCGGCTTCGGAGAGAGTGGAAAAAAGTGAAATTTTTTGAAAAAAAAGATAAAAGTGCCACTCATCATTTTTGAGGACTAAGTGAAGGTTTATGTCAAAAAAACATTGATATATATTACTCATGCGTATCTCGATGGATAAAGAGATAGGCATATTATGTTCAGGTTTAGATTAATATTTACCAGGTATAAATCTGTATGTCTGTTGATCTCACAGAAAAAAAAAATAATGAATGTAGTCAATTCAGTTATGGGGGGCCTGGGCCATCTAGTATTACAAGCATCTCCATATATGTCGGATAAATTGGAATGACGGTCACCCTGTATTGTGTGTCCATAGATTCAAACCAGATGCCTTTGAAAATAACTGAGTCGTTCCCCCGGAATTACCGTCCTTAGATCTGGACACGGTATCTTGAGGGGCGGGTTGATGGTTTCTCTACCGTCCGTCCAACTAAAAATCAGGAGGGTTTAAAAGGCAAAGCCATACGGATAATAGTTTAATGTACTATTATACATAGTATGTCCCCCCGTCACTATACTATTAAGAAACTGGCACAAGCGGTAGTTTTAACTCAGAATTTTGGCCTTGGGTGTCAGTAGTGGGAGTGTGAATCTCTCTCGTTTGAAAAAAATATTTTTTTACATTTTATTTACACTAAAAATATTTTTAGTGTATTGGATTTTTGGCTTTTGGTGTTTTTTAGTGGTGGGGGGGTGGGGGGTGTGATGGGTTTTTTGTGGTGTTTAATGGAGTTTTAGTAGAAGGTGTGATTAGGTTGAGTGGCTTTTTATTACTTCCATTTTGTGGTGTGGTATAAAGATATTGTCTTGTGTAATTTGCTTAGTGTCCTTGTTTCGGGTTTGTTCATTTTTCTTTCCCCCAGATACCCATCTAATGTGTCTGCTTTATCTTGTGTGGCTTAGCCTGGGTTAAAATAGCAGGCGTCGTCTGCTATTTTTCTTTTATTCATAGCCTTATTACTTGCTTATTATTTACTTGAGTGGCTGTTCTATACACTTATATTTTCATTTTCCTTATTTATTCTACAATTAACACTACGTGCATCATTGTCTTGTGTGGCTTAGCCTGGGTAAAAATAGCCTTCAGGCCGTTTGTCTTGTGTATCCTGTTTTATTTATAGCCTGTATCTCATATTCCTTCGTTTTGTGTGGTTATTAGGTGAGCGGTTATAATTAACATTTTAATGTTTTATGTTATTTCTATTTATTGCGGATATTACTTATATGTTTATGTTACTGTGGGAGGGTTTTAGTTCTCGTTCTTTGGCTTACAAGGTCAATGTTTTTCTAAACTACAACAGTATCATTTTATTAATTTATTTTCTGCTGTCCCTGTTATAGGAATAATAAATAAAAATAACATGAAGTATAGGATTGAGGCTATTTGTCCAATTTCAATGAATGGTGGTTCTACGGGCTGTCCTCCGATTCAGGTAAGTACAAGTGTATTAGCAATTAAAAGCCAAAATAGTGTTTGTGTAATTGGTCGGAGGGATAGGCTTCGATGTTTAGAGGTGTGTAGGGTGGGGATTATTATTAGAATTAAGATTGATGCTAGTAGGGCTATTACTCCGCCTAGTTTATTTGGAATAGATCGTAAAATTGCATATGCAAATAAAAAGTATCATTCTGGTTGGATGTGTGGAGGGGTAATTAATGGGTTAGCTGGGGTAAAGTTTTCTGGGTCTCCAAGGAGGTTTGGTGTCAAAAGCGAAATAATAATCAGTGTTAATAGGAGTAGGAAAAAACCTAAAAGGTCTTTAAAAGAGTAATATGGATGAAATGGAATTTTGTCTGGGTCAGAGTTTAGTCCTATTGGGTTATTAGATCCTGTTTCGTGTAAAAATAATAGATGAACAATGCTGGCGCCTGTAATAATAAATGGTAAAATAAAATGGAAAGCAAAAAATCGGGTAAGTGTTGCTTTGTCTACTGAAAAGCCCCCTCAGATTCATTGTACAAGTGTATCTCCTATATATGGAATAGCTGATAAAAGGTTTGTGATGACGGTTGCACCTCAAAAGGATATTTGTCCTCATGGTAAAACATATCCTACAAATGCTGTTGCTATAGTTAAAAATAAAAGGACGACTCCAATATTTCATGTTTCTTTGTAAATGTATGAGCCGTGGTAAAGTCCTCGTCCGATGTGTAAGTAGATGCAAATGAAGAAGATGGAAGCCCCGTTGGCGTGAATATTTCGTACTATTCATCCATAATTTACGTCTCGGCAGATGTGTGCTACTGAAGAAAATGCTGAGGTGGTGTCGGCAGTATAGTGTATAGCTAAGAAGAGGCCTGTTATGATTTGTGAAATTAAACAAATTCCTATTAGTGATCCAAAGTTTCATAAGTATGATAAATTTGATGGGGCTGGGAGGTCAATAAAGGAATTATTAATAATTTTTAATAGGGGGTGGGTTTTGCGTAGGGTGTGGGCCATTGGTTTTTATAGTTGAATACAACATTGGTTCTTCGGATCAGGGGTTTTGGTTAAAATCCAAATAAGAATTATGATTTATATAAGTTTTCTGGCTTTATTTGGGTTGGTAGTGGGATTTGTTGCTGTTGTTTCTAATCCTTCTCCTTATTATGCTGCTCTTGGTTTGGTATTAGGCGCGGTTTGTGGGTGTTGGGTTTTAGTTGATTTGGGTATTTCTTTTTTATCACTTGTACTTTTGCTTATTTATTTAGGGGGTATGTTAGTAGTATTTGCTTATTCTGCCTCTTTGGCAGCGGAGCCATATCCGGAGGCTTGAGGGAGCGGATCTGTTTTTGTATATGTTTTTGTATATATATTAGTGGTTGTTGTTGTTTATATATTAGTTGGGGGGTGGCAGGGTTTTGAGGGGCTTTTTTCTGGGAATGATAAGTTTATTGGTCAAGTTAGTGATTGTGTTGGTGTGGGTACAATATTTGCTTTTGGGGCGGGGTTTTTGGTGTTGTCAGGTTGGGCCCTTCTTTTGGCTTTATTTGTAGTGTTAGAGGTTACTCGTGGGATATCTCGTGGCTCTTTACGTGCTGTTAGATAAAATTATAATCAATAGGGCTGAGGTCAAGAATATAAATATATATGTCTTGATAAGTCCGGTTTGAAGGGTTGTAGTGGTTTTGATAAGTGGCAGTTGTTGATTAGATAACCCCTTGGGTATACTTTTTTCGTATCAGGTTATATCTGTGGTGATTGTGGCCAGGTTTTGTCCTATTAGTATTTTTGATTTTGGGGAAAGGCGGTGGGCGATATGTGGAAAGAATGCTAGTAGGTTGGAGAGGGTATGAAGTTTAGTTTTTGTATTGGTGTTAGTGGTAATTTTTATTATATCAATAGCTATAATTAATCCTAAGGCGGTGATTATTAGGGCTGAGGTTTTTACTAGTTCCGGTATTGTTATAATTTGTGGTTTAGTTGGGGGGGTATTTATAATAATTAAAAATCCTGCAGTAATGCTTCCTCAGGCTAGGCGTTTAATTGGGTTTATTACTATTTTATTATTTTCATTAATTGTAGCTGTTGATATTGATCGTGGGTTATTTATTGATGCGAAGAATACAATTCGAAAGCTGTAGATAGCTGTAAAGGATGTTGCTACTAGGGTTAAAATAAGGGATCAGCAGTTTAGATCAGAGGTGTTTATTGCTTCAATAATAGCGTCTTTAGAAAAAAAACCAGATAAGAATGGGGTACCTGTTAATGCCAGACTGCCGATTGTGAGGCAAGAGGTTGTAAGGGGAAGTATTTTTTGTAATCCTCCTATCTTTCGAATATCTTGTTCATCATTAAGATTATGGATAATAGAGCCTGAGCATAAAAATAATATGGCTTTAAAGAATGCGTGGGTGCAGATATGGAAGAATGCTAGTTGTGGTTGGTTTAATCCAATTGTAACTATTATTAGGCCAAGTTGGCTGGATGTTGAGAAAGCTACAATTTTTTTAATGTCGTTTTGTGTAAGGGCACATGTGGCTGTAAATAGTGTAGTTAGTGCTCCAAGGCATAGGCATGTTGTTAAAGCTATTGAGTTTTGTTCTAGTAAAGGTTGAAAACGAATAAGGAGGAAAATTCCTGCAACAACTATTGTGCTTGAGTGCAGTAGGGCTGATACTGGTGTTGGGCCTTCTATGGCTGCTGGTAGTCAAGGATGAAGGCCAAATTGTGCTGATTTGCCGGTTGCGGCTAAGATAAGGCCTAAAAGGGGAATAAGTCCCTCATTTTTAGTTATAAGAATAAATATTTGTTGAATCTCTCATGAGTTTGTATTTATTGCAATTCAGGCTATTGAAATAATTAGTCCAATATCCCCAATTCGGTTATATAAGACGGCTTGTATTGCGGCTGTGTTGGCATCTGCTCGGGCGTGTCATCATCCGATTAATAAGAAGGATATAATTCCTACGCCTTCTCAACCAATAAATAGTTGGAAGAGGTTATTGGCTGTAACAAGAATTATTATTGCTATTAAAAATAGCAAGAGGTATTTGAAAAATCGGTTAATTATAGGGTCGGAGTGTATATATCAGATGGCAAACTCTAAAATTGCTCATGTAACGAATAGGGCTGTTGGTAAAAATATAATTGAATATTGGTCTAGTTTAAAGCTTAAAAATACATTAAAGTTATAAATATTTATAATGTTAAAATTGGTTGTTATAGTCTCTATTCCTTTGTTAATAAAAATCAGTAGGGGTAAAGTGCTAACAATGAAAGATAGTTTGATTGATGTTTTCACTGTAGTACATCAGTTTATATTTTTAGTTAAGGTTAGGGGAATAACAAGTAGGATGAGGGACAATATGAGTGATGAGCTTAAGGTTAATATAGGGTCCATTACTTTCACTTGGAGTTGCATCAAGAGTTTTGGTTCCTAAGACCAACGGACGACTGGTGTCCTTTAAAAGTGAGTAGGCCGCGGAGTTTAACTGCGGAGTAGATAATTAGCAGTCTCTATATTTCTTAATCATTCTCGGTTTATAGAAAGGGTCCAACTTTCATTTTTAGGGTCACAGCCTAGTGTTTTATTTAAACTATATATACATGAAAGTCCGCTTAAGATTTCTGGTTTTATTATTATAAGGAATATTGGTAGTAGGTGTATGGCTATCAGGCTGTGTTCTCGTGTATGGGTTGGCAGGGTAAGTTTTAGGTGGTTTGGGAGTTGGCCTCGTTGAGTAATAAGAAATATGTGAAGGGTGTAGGCGGCAGTAATGAGTGTTCCCAATCCTGTTATTAAGATTGTTCATGGGGATCAGTTAAATAATGATACTATAATTGTTAATTCGCCTCACAGGTTGGTGGTTGGGGGGAGTGCTATATTTGAAAGATTTGACAGAAGTCATCAGGTGGTTAGAAGGGGAAGTGTCGTTTGTAGGCCGCGGGCTAAGAGTATTGTTCGGCTGTGTGTTCGTTCATAGTTGGTGTTTGCAAGGCAGAATAATGCAGAGGAGATTAGGCCGTGTGAAATTATTAAAATTGTTGCTCCAGTAAAGCTTCATGGTGTTTGAATTAAGGCGGCAGCTACAACTAAGCCTATATGGCTAATAGAGGAGTATGCAATAAGAGATTTTAAGTCTGTTTGTCGGGTACAGATTAATCCTGTTATTAAGACTCCTCATAAGGCAAGAATAATAAATGGATATGAAAGTTCAATTAATGGAGTAAACATTATAGTAATTCGAATAATTCCATAACCCCCTAGTTTTAGTAAGATGGCAGCTAAAATTATTGAGCCTGCTACAGGGGCTTCTACATGGGCTTTTGGTAATCATAGGTGGGTTCCATATAGTGGTATTTTGACTATAAAGGCTATTAAGCAGCCAAGTCATAGGAGCTTGTTTGTTGGATTTATAAGAAATATTTCTTGGTGAATAGTTAAGAAATTTATAGACAAGGAATTTAATGAGGTTAATAAAAATAGGAGTGCTACTAAAAGTGGGAGAGATCCTGCGAGGGTATAAAATAGAAAGTATGTTCCTGCATTTAATCGTTCTGTTTGGTTTCCTCAACGGGTAATAATAATTAGTGTGGGGATTAGGGTAGCTTCAAAGGTAATATAAAATAATGTGAGCTCTGTTGATGAAAAGGCTATAATCAGGGCCACTTGCAGAGTTGCAAGTATGGAAATATATATTTGTTGTCGGGTTAGGGGGTTAGTTTTTAAGTGGTTTTGACTGGCTAAAATTATCAGTGGAAGTAGTCAGCATGTTAATACTAGGAGTGGAGAGGAAATCTTGTCTACTCCTAGATATTTGTTTGTTGCAGTTATTAATTCTAGTGGTTGAAGTAATATGTCTAAGCTAATAATGGCAATAATTAGGCTATTAGTGGCAGAGTTAAACCATACTCATTTTGCAGAAGAAAGTCAAACTGTTGGAATTAGTATTATGGTTGAAATAATAATTTTTAGCATTGTAGGAGGTTGAGGGCTTTTAGGTGGTCTGTGTTGTGGGTGCGGGTGGTTGCAACCATTAAGGATAGTCCGGTGCTTGCTTCACAGGCAGAAAAGGTTAATAAGAATATTGGTAGGGAAAAGTATGATGTGGTTTCTGTTTGTTTTGTTAATACTGATATTGCTAAAAATATGGCTAGTATTATTCCTTCTAGACATAGTAGGGCTGATAGTAGGTGAGTTCGGTGAAGGGTAAGACCAGAAATGCTGAGTAAAAATGTTGAGTAAAATATAAATAATGTTGGGGACATGAAGTACTTTTGGGTTTTTCCAAAATTAATTGAGTCGAAGTCAATTATCTTTTTTAGACTAAATACTTATTCTGCTCATTCAAGACCTCCTTGTATTCATTCATACATTAATCCTACAGTAAGAAGGGCTAAGATAGTGGTTGATCATAAAAATATATTTGTTGGAGTTATTTGGGCAGCTCATGGTGTTGGTAAGAGTAGGGCAATTTCTAGATCAAACAGGAGAAAAAGGATGGCCACTAGAAAAAATCGAATTGAGAAGGGGAGGCGTGCAGAGCCCAGTGGGTCAAATCCACACTCATATGGGGAGAGTTTTTCGGCATCTGGTAAGTTAATGGGAAGTCAGAATCCTACTATAATTAAGATGGTAGACAGGGTTATTGTAATGATTATTATTAGTAGAATTGAGTTCATTGTCTTTTCTTAGGTTTATACTAAGATCAAATAATTGGAAGTCATTTGTATTTTTATACTAAAAAGACAGGATCCTCATCAGTAAATTGAAATATAAAGGAAAAGTCAGACTACATCTACAAAGTGTCAGTATCAGGCGGCGGCTTCAAATCCGAAGTGGTGGTTGGAGGTGAAGTGAAAGTTAATTTGGCGGAGCAGGCATACAAGTAAAAATGAAGATCCAATAATAACATGAAGTCCGTGGAATCCCGTTGCAACAAAAAAGGTTGAACCATAAACCCCGTCTGCGATAGTAAAGGGGGCTTCATAATATTCTATGGCTTGTAGTAAGGTAAAGTATAGGCCTAAAATGACTGTTAAAAATAGCGATTGAGTTGCTTCTTTATGGTGGCCTTCTATAATACTGTGGTGTGCTCATGTGACAGTCACCCCTGATGCTAAAAGTACTGCGGTATTTAGTAGTGGAACTTCAAATGGGTCTAGTGGAGAAATTCCTGCTGGTGGTCAGCATTCTCCAAGTTCTGGGGTTGGAGCTAGGCTTGAGTTATAAAAAGCTCAGAAAAAACCAAAAAAAAATAATACTTCAGATGTAATAAAAAGGACTATGCCGTATCGAAGTCCTTTTTGGACGGGGGGAGTGTGGTGGCCTTGGAATGTGCTTTCTCGGATAACATCTCGTCATCATTGAATTATTGTTAGAATTATAATAATTAGTCCTAGGTTTATTAATACGATTGAGCCGAAGTGAAATCATATTATAAGGCCAGATGTTAATAATAGTGCTGCAATGGCTCCTGTGAGGGGTCAAGGGCTTGGGTCTACTATGTGAAAGGCGTGAGCTTGGTGTGTCATTAAACATTTTCTTGTAAATATAGGCTTAGTAGGAGTACGAAGACATAGGCTTGAATTACTGCGACAGCAATTTCTAGGAGTGTTAATAATAGTAGAATTATTGTAGTCAAAGTTGCAATTGTGGGTATGAGGGGCAAAAGGGTTAGGATTGCGGTGGAGGTTAGTTGAATTAGTAGATGGCCTGCTGTTAGGTTAGCAGTAAGTCGGACTCCGAGCGCTAGTGGTCGGATAAATAGGCTAATTGTTTCAATTATAATTAAGATTGGAATTAATAGTGTTGGGGTTCCTTCCGGTAGGAGATGTCCTAGGGTTATAGTTGGTTGGTTGCGTAAACCAATAATTACTGTTGCTAGTCATAATGGGATGGCAAATCCGAGGTTTATTGATAGTTGAGTTGTCGGTGTAAAAGTATATGGGAGAAGGCCTAGTAAATTTATGGAGACTAATAAGAGCATTAAGGATGTTAATAAGAGTGCTCATTTGTGGCCTGATGGGGTTAAGGGTGTTAAAAGTTGTTTTGTAAAATTGTTGGAAAATCAAAGTTGGGTGGAGAAGACTCGGCCTCCTTGTCAGTGTTTTGATGGTATAAAAATTAGTAGGAGAGGAAAGATAAGGGCTAGAATAATTAAAGGAATACCCATGAGTGTTGAGGTTAAAAATTGATCAAAAAAGCTTAAGTTCATGGTCAGATTAGTGGTTCTGGTTGTTTTTGGTTTTGTTGTATTGTTGGTTCATTTGATGTTTTTAGGTTATTAGTTTTTGGTATTAAAATAATTAAATAAACAAATCAGGATATAAAAAAGATAAAAAATCAGGGGTCTGGGTTGAGTTGAGGCATGTCATTAAGGGTGGTTGGGAGTCACCGGGCTCCAGCTTAAAAGGCTGTTGCTATCCGTGATAGCTTCTTAATGAGGATTCTAGTATTGAGGAAGATCAGGTTTGGAATACAGTTAGTGGGGTTGTTTCTACTACGATGGGTATGAAGCTATGATTGGCTCCGCAAATTTCAGAACATTGTCCATAGAATACTCCTGGTCGTGATGCAATAAAGGTTGTTTGGTTTAGTCGACCTGGAATGGCGTCTGTTTTAATGCCTATTGATGGAATTGTTCATGAGTGTAGGACATCTTCAGCAGAAATTAATATTCGGATTGGGGATTCTATTGGGACTACTATTCGGTTATCTACTTCTAACAGACGGAATTGTCCTGGGAGAAGGTCTTGTGTTGGAATTATGTATGAATCAAATATTAAGTCTTCGTAATTTGTAAACTCGTAACTTCAGTATCATTGGTGTCCGATGGCTTTAACTGTAAGAGAAGGGTCATTAATCTCATCTATTAAATATAAGATGCGTAGTGAGGGTAGGGCAATGACAATTAAAATGATGGCTGGTAAAATTGTTCAGATTGTTTCAATTTCTTGGGCATCTATTGCATTTGTATTAGTTAATTTTGTTGTTATTATTACAGTAATAATATATAATACGAGGGTGCTAATTAGAAATGCCGCTATTAGGGCATGATCATGAAAGTGTAATAGTTCTTCCATAATGGGGGAAGCTGCGTCTTGAAATCCTAGTTGTGATGGGTGTGCCATGTAGATGTACAAGATTTAAACTAGTAATTGGGCCATGACAAGGTCCTGTAAGTATTTTACTAACATCTAAGGGGGTGGCAGATCGGCTATGTGGTTGACTTGAAATTAAAGTATGGGGGTTCGAGTCCTCCTCCCCTTGTATTATCGTGTTTGAACGTAGGATGGTTCTTCGAAGGTGTGATAAGGAGGAGGACATCCATATAATCATTCAATGTTTGTTGGGTTTAGTTCTGTTGTTAAAATTTCTCGTTTAGATGCGAAGGCCTCTCAAATAATAAACATTATTATAATGACTGCTACTAATGAGATGAGTGATCCAATTGATGACACTGTGTTTCAAAGAGTGTAAGCATCTGGGTAATCAGAGTATCGTCGTGGTATTCCTGCGAGTCCTAAGAAGTGTTGTGGGAAGAATGTTAGGTTAACTCCAATAAATATTACTCCAAAGTGAATTTTTGATCATGTTGGGTGAAGGGTGTATCCTGAGAAGAGGGGGAATCAGTGTACAAACCCGCCTATGATGGCAAATACGGCGCCTATTGATAAGACATAATGGAAGTGAGCAACTACATAATAGGTATCATGTAAGACAATGTCTAAAGAAGAGTTGGCTAGTACAATTCCAGTTAAGCCCCCAATGGTGAAAAGAAAAATAAATCCTAGTGCTCATAATATGGCTGCGTCTCATTTAATTGCTCCGCCATGTATTGTTGCCAGTCAGCTAAATACTTTTACCCCTGTTGGGATTGCAATGATTATTGTTGCTGAGGTAAAATATGCCCGAGTGTCTACATTAAGATCAACTGTAAATATATGATGGGCTCATACGATGAAGCCTAGAAGGCCAATTGACATTATTGCTCAGACCATGCCTATATATCCAAAGGGTTCTTTTTTGGCTGAGTAGTATGTGACGATGTGAGAAATTATTCCGAAGCCTGGAAGGATGAGAATGTAGACTTCCGGGTGGCCGAAGAATCAGAATAAATGTTGATAGAGTACTGGATCTCCGCCACCTGCAGGGTCAAAAAATGTGGTGTTTAAATTCCGGTCTGTAAGTAGCATTGTGATTCCGGCAGCAAGTACAGGTAAGGATAGCAATAGTAAAATAGCTGTAATTAAAACAGATCATACAAATAAAGGTGTTTGGTATTGTGATATTGCAGGAGGTTTTATATTGATAGAGGTTGTGATAAAATTAATAGCTCCGAGGATAGAAGAGATGCCGGCCAAGTGAAGGGAAAAAATGGTTAAGTCTACAGAGGCTCCGGCATGGGCTATATTTCCTGCAAGGGGGGGGTAGACTGTTCATCCGGTTCCCGCTCCTGCTTCAACTCCAGAGGAGGCCAAGAGTAAAAGAAGTGATGGGGGGAGGAGTCAGAAGCTTATATTATTTATTCGGGGAAAGGCTATATCTGGGGCCCCAATTATTAAAGGTAATAATCAATTGCCAAAACCTCCAATTATAATTGGCATAACTATAAAAAAAATCATGACGAAGGCGTGAGCGGTAACAATTACATTGTAAATCTGGTCGTCTCCAAGGAGGGCGCCCGGTTGGCTTAGTTCGGCTCGAATAAGTAGACTTAAGGCTGTGCCAACTATGCCGGCTCAGGCCCCGAATATAAGGTATAGGGTGCCAATATCTTTATGGTTTGTCGAGAATAGTCATCGAGTAATTATCACAGGTAAGGTGGCCGAAGCAGGTGTCGAGTTGTAGCCTCGATCATAAAGGTTATAGCCTTTTCTTATCAGGTCCTGTGGTGTATAGCACGCAAAGTTGCAAACTTTCAAGAGCAGAATGACTTCAGCCGGGGCTTCTCCCGCTTTTCCCCCCAACAAGCGGGAGAAGTAGATTAAAGCCTGTAAGTAGGTGTTTAGTTGTTAACTAAAAGGTCGTAGGGTAAATCCTGCTAATCTAGGAGATTTTAACTTAATTAAAGTATCTGGGTTGCATTCAGAATATGTAAGATAATCTTGCAAGTCTTAGATCAAGAACTAGAAGGCTTTAACTTCTGCTGAGGGCTTTGAAGGTCCTAGGTCTTATTATCCTAAGTTCTTAAAATAGGTTTATAATTGTTGGTGTAATTGGTAAAAGTATAGTAGAAATAATGATTATTGTTGGTGTGGCTTGATTAGTTGTTAATTTAATTCGTCATATAAATTTCGAGTTGGTGGGTGTGGGGGGTGTTGTGAGGGATACTGAGTATGTGAGGCGTAAATAAAAGAATAGGCTGAGTAGGGCAGAGACGGCTATAATTACTGCAATTGGTGTCATGTTTTGTTTAGTTATTTCTTCTAAAATTAGTCATTTTGGGATGAATCCGGAGGTTGGTGGAAGTCCGCCTAGGGATATTAAGATAATTATTATTGTTGAAATTAGTGAAAGGTTTTTTATTCATGATATGGTTATTTTATTAATGTTAGTTGAGGTTAGGTGAATTATTAAAAGAAATATAGAGGAGGTTATTATTAGGTATAATGAAAAATTAATTAGGGTAAGTTGTTTTGATTGGGTTAATACAACAATTATTCATCCAAGGTGTGCAGTAGAGGAGTAGGCTATAATTTTTCGTAGTTGTGGTTGGTTTAGTCCTCCTCAGCCGCCTAAAGCAATTGAAAAGGTTCCTAGAATAATTAATAGTGTTGGGTTAAGTTTTGAGCTTATTTGGATAAGAAGTGCTATTGGGGCAAGTTTTTGTCATGTTGATAAAATTAGTCCTGTTGTTAAGTCAAGGCCTTGAATTACATCTGGAAGTCATAGGTGGAAGGGGGCAATTGCAAGTTTAATTATTAAGGCTGTTGTCAATATTAGTAGGGGGGTGGTTGTTTGTATATTAATAATTGTTCATTCTCCTGTATCTCAGGCATTTAAGATGGTTGCAAATAAGAGCAGAGCCGAGGCTGCAGCTTGTGTAATAAAATATTTTGTTGCCGCTTCTGTCGCTCGTGGGTGATGTATTTTAGACATTAGTGGAATTATTGCTAATGTGTTAAGTTCAAGGCCGATTCAGGCGAGAAATCAGTGGTGGCTAATAAGTGTAATGGTTGTTCCGGCTGATAAACTTGAGAGTAATACTGACAGGGCATATGGGTTCATTAGTAAGAGAGGGGATTAACCAACATTTTTGGGGTATGGGCCCAAAAGCTTAATTTAGCTTATTTTACTTAAAAAGTGGTGTAGTGGGTGCATTTGGGGTTTTGATCCCTGCGGGGTAGGTTCGAGTCCTATTTTTTTAAGGTAGGAGATGAGAGGGTTTGAACCTCTATTAGTTACCCTATCAAGGTAAGCCCTATCTTTCGGGCACATATCCTAAAGTATTGGGGGGATGCTTGCTGTTACGGATGGAAATGAGAGGTGTAGCATGGTTATTGCAATTGTGATGGGTAAGAAGTTTTTTCATACAAGGTATATTAGTTGATCATATCGAAATCGTGGGTATGATGCGCGCGTTCATAAAAATAGGATTGTTAGGGCTGAGGCTTTCATAATTAAATTTATTGTTGAGAGTTCTGTTTGTATGTGATGAAAGGTTGTGCCCAAGAATAGAATTGTAGATAAAACATTTATTATTAAGATATTTGCATATTCTGCTAAAAAAAATAAGGCAAAAGGCCCTCCGGCATATTCTACATTAAACCCTGAGACCAGTTCAGATTCCCCTTCTGTGAGATCAAATGGGGCTCGGTTTGTTTCCGCTAAGGTGGAAATAAACCATATACTGGCTATTGGTCAAGCGGGTACTATAAATCAGATGGGTTCTTGTGTTATGTTAAAACTAGATAATATGAATCCGCCAGTTAAAAGGATGAGGCAGAGGAGAATAAGTCCTAGTGTTACTTCATATGAAATTGTTTGGGCAACTGCCCGTAGGGCTCCAATTAGGGCATATTTTGAATTAGATGCTCACCCTGATCCTAGAATAGAATAGACTGCGAGGCTAGATAAGGCTAATATAAAAAGAATTCCTAGGTTTAAATTTGTTAGTATGTTTGGTAGAGGTAGTGGAATTCAGATTAGTAGGGAAAGGGTAAGTGCTATTATAGGTATAAGTAAGAATATAGTTTGGGATGATGTTGATGGTCGAACTGGTTCTTTAATAAATAATTTTAATCCGTCTGCAATTGGTTGAAGAAGACCGGATGGGCCTACAGTGTTTGGTCCTTTGCGGAGTTGTATATATCCTAATACTTTTCGTTCAAGTAGGGTTAAGAAAGCAACTGCTAATAGTACAGGGATAATATATAATAATAGGTTAGTTATTGAGCTCATTATTAAAGGAGAGATTTAAACTCTCGGGGTAAAGGTTTTAGGTCTTTTGCAATTATCTGGCTCTGCCACTTTAATAAGTCATGTAAGACTTTTTTGTCCTTGGTTTTCCTCTTTATTTGTATTCAGAGGTTAGTGGTAAGGCTTAAATTATTTATTGGCCTTGTTTTTTCGGTCCTTTCGTACTAGAAAAATCTGTTTACAGATAGAAACTGACCTGGATTACTCCGGTCTGAACTCAGATCACGTAGGACTTTAATCGTTGAACAAACGAACCTTTAGTAGCGGTTGCACCATTTGGGGGTCCTGATCCAACATCGAGGTCGTAAACCCGCCCGTCGATAGGGACTTTGTGGGAGGATTGCGCTGTTATCCCTAGGGTAACTTGGTTCGTTGATCAATTATTGGGTCAATTATGTCAAGATTATTGTTACTTTGAGTAGTTTTTCTAGGTTTATATTCATCTCGGGGGTTGGGTTTTTCCCCGTGGTCGCCCCAACCTAAAACCTTATATAAAAATCACTTATTAAATATTGTTTTGGTGAAGTTAGTCAGGTTTAAAGCTCCATAGGGTCTTCTCGTCTTGTATAAATACCCCCGCTTCTTCACGGGGAGATCAGTTTCATTGACTGGCCTAGGGAGACAGTTGAGCTTTCGTTTTGCCATTCATACTGGTCTTTATTTAAAAGACAAGTGATTACGCTACCTTTGCACGGTCATGATACCGCGGCCGTTGAACGGTTGTCACTGGGCAGGCAGTACCTCTTATGTTTTTTGTTCAAGAGGCGATGTTTTTGGTAAACAGGCGAAGCTCTAATTTTGCCGAGTTCCTTTCCTGGCTTTGAGTCTTTCTTAAATATTCCTGTGTTGGGTTAACGATTTAAGTTTATTTGTAGTGCTAGTAAAAATTAATGTTGTTTTCGTTAATTATCGGTGATGTTTTCGTTCCGAGTTACAGGTATATAATAGAGGGAGCCCCTTATTACTTATTCTAGTAGTAGTATTTCTAAAAATAGATTAACTTGATTGTTTTGGTGAGTTGAGATTTATTGTTGAAATTGTGGGTTAAAAAAAGCTGAGCTTTGACGCTTTTATGGTGGCTGCTTTTGGGCCTACTGGGCTATTTTCCCTTGTTGTTATAATCTTTATTCATTTATGTAGGTTGTTTCCTTTATTAACTGGGCTGTACCCCGGCTAATTATAATAAAAGTATTAGTTATTCTTTTGGGTGATTATATTACTTTTAGTTGAACTAAATTCTTTCTCAAGTAACCAGCTATATCCAAGCTCGTAAGGTTTTTCGCCTCTACCTTAGGATCTTCCCGCTCTTTTGCTACAGAGGTGGGTTCGCTCGTATTTGCTGTCCTGGGGTAGCTCGTTTGGTTTCGGGGTTCCCCGCTAAAGTTCTTTTTGTAGGGTTAGACTTGCTAGACCATTATGCAAAAGGTACAGGTTTTAGTCTTTGCTTTGTTGTGTTTTTATGGGTTATTTCATTTCTATTTCATTTTTCCTTTGCAGTACTATGTCTATTGCGCTAAGAGGTTTTCTGTCGCCCATACTAGCTTATAAAAATGGTTTAATGGAAAGAGGATGGTAGTTTGGTGAGTAGGCTAGATTTGTAATTCAGGGCAATCCTATTTAATGGATATGTTTTTGGTGTAAGCAAAATACTTTAGTTTAAGTTATGTCCTGTATCCAAGACCACCTTCCGGTAGGCTTACCATGTTACGACTTTCCTCTTCTTTTTTTTATTGTTTTATTTAGGTTGTTGTGTTATGATGAGGGTGACGGGCGGTGTGTGCGTGCTTTATTACCTATTTAAAAAGAACACTCTTTTTTCTTTTTACTACTAAATCCTCCTTCATATTTTGTTTCATAGATTATTTCGTGTTTTCTGTTTAGAAAATGTAGCCCATTTCTTCCCATCTCATATGCTACACCTTGACCTGACTTTTTTACTAAAAGTTATTTTGCTTGCTGTTGTTCCTTTAAAGGGTTAGCTAGGACGGTGGTATATAGGCTGTATTGGCAAGGGGTGGTGAGGTTGATCGGGGGGTATCGATTATAGAACAGGCTCCTCTAGGTGGATATAAAGCACCGCCAAGTCCTTTAAATTTTAAGCTGTGGCTCGTAATTATCTGGCGGGTATTTCCAAAGTTTATGGCCGGGCATAGTGGGGTATCTAATCCCAGTTTGTTTCCTGGCTGTGGTGGGTTCGAGGGTAGTAGAATAACCTTCGTTTGTGGGTTTTTAGTCTGCTTGTGCGTATGACGGCTTTGCAGCTTTTTAATTCTATAATAGTATACTCTAACTGCTCTTTGGGCCGCTTATATTAGTTTGAGCTTCTCGTATAACCGCGGTGGCTGGCACGAGATTTACCGGCTCTATTAAATTATTGCTGAATCAAGTTTTCACTTATATTCAATGTTTATTACTGCTGAATTCCCGTATGGGTGTGGCTTAGCAAGGTGTTATGGGCTTTTTTGTGCCTGATACCCGCTCCGTTGTTGCTAATAGGCAATGTGGGCATTCTCACTGGGGCGCTGAAACTTGCATGTATAAATATAATTTAAACTAATGGTAAGGTTAGGACCAAGCCTTTATGCCCGCGAGATTTATTATCGTCTGTCTTGGCATTTTCAGTGCCGTGCTTTAGGTTTAAGCTACGCTAGC